AAATGAATTTTCTAGCATTTGACCCCGTACCACCGAAAGGTTTGGTCGCATACTTGAAAAATAACCCAAAAAATCAAGGGAATGCTTGGATAATTGGTTTATATAAATCCTTCCTGGTTGAGACCACACATAAGAATGACATTGCCATAAATTGACAAGATAATATTTCCACTTATTCATCAGAAGAGGGGTATCCTTCGAAGACAGAATAGATTTTCCTTGATATCTAACATAATGCATAAAAGGATCCTTGAAGAACCATAAGATGGCGGCCGGAAAATCATTAACGAAGACTTCTTCTACAGGATATTTTTTTTTTTCATAGAAATGTATTCGCTCAAAAAAGATACCAGAAGAGGTTAATCGTAAATGAGAAGATTGATTACGAAGAAAAAGTAAAATGGATTCGTATTCACATACATGAGAATTATATAGGAGCAAGAATAATCGTGGATTACTTTTTGAAAAAATAATTTTTTTTGGAGTAATAAGACTATTCCAATTATAATACTCGTGAAGAAAGAGTCGTAATAAATGTAAAGAAGAGGGATCTTTCACCCAATAGCGAAGGGTTTGGACCAAGATTTCCAGATGAATGGGGTAGGGTATTAGTACATCTGATACATAATTTAAATGTGGGAATTTGTCCTCTAAAAAAGGAAATATTGAATGAATTGATCGTAAATTATAAGATTTTACGATTTCTGTCGCCTCTAAGGAAGATACTAATCGTAGGGAAAACGGAATTTCCACAATGACTGCAAATCCCTCCGACATCATTTGAGAATACAAATTTTTGTTGTACCCAAAAATTTTTTTTTGGTTAGAATCATTAGCGGAAATTATCAAATGATTCTGTTGATACATTCGACTAATTAAACGTTTTATAATTAGTAAACTATATTTAGTGTCATAACCTACATTATCCAACAAAATCGATCTATTTAAACCATGATCATGAGCAAGTGCATAAATATACTCCCGAAAGATAAGTGGGTATAGGAAGTCATGTTGCTGATATCTATCTAGTTCTAAATATCCTTGAAATTCTTCCATTTTTAATGTGAACAAGAAAAGAAATAGGTGATTTATTGGGTTATCAAATGATACATAGTACGATACAGTCAAAACAAGGTATTATAGTAAGAAAATACCTCGGAACAAGTAAGACTCATCAACAGACTCTCTAGCCTCTCTTTTTCCATCTAATTGATTTATGTTCATTCTAGGGTAACAAGATGGTTAGAAGTCCTTTATTTTTTCAATCCAATCGCTCTTTTGATTTTGAAAAATCTTTATCAATATACTGCCTTCTTCTACACATTTATCTATACCCCATAATGGGTAATAGCTAATAATTAGGACTCATAAGAAATTTATAATCCACTCATGGGAAAAGTTTTTCCCGTATTAAGCACTAATATATTTTTAACGTCTAATTAGATCGGGTAATCATTCAAAAATTAAGAACAGAAGCTCATTACTTTTTGTTTCCCTATAATTGGAACCGTAGTAGGGCTCTACCCATTTATTCACTCGACCAAATTCATTTTTTTTATTACACGACAAGAATTCAAACAATTTTAATAAGGTTTTGGACCTATTCGGTAAGAATGAAATATTCTTAGAATTATCCATTGATACGACATGCTGCTTTTTCCATTCATTCCTTTCAGGATCAGTCGTGGTCTTACAAACTCTACCGATGGTATGGACGAATCTTTTGCTTCATACAAATGTGTAAAAGATGCTAGCCGCACTTAAAAGCCGAGTACTCTACCGTTGAGTTAGCAACCCAAATAAAATAATTAGAATGTGTAGATACAATCGGAATCTCAATAAAAAAAAGATTGAATTGCACAACGCAATCCAAACCAATCAAAACATTAAAATAGCACAAATTTTTTAAATTCTAATTGATTAGATTCTGAACATAATAAAAATGAGCAGATCCGATGAAAAAATTCTCAGATAAAAATAGGGATAAAGTAAAATATTTAAAAATACATCCATTAATTCTTAAAAATACATCCATTAATTCTATAGTATATATAGATTTTATTGAGTTTAATCTTAATCAAAAAAAGACTTCTTGTATCACAGAAAATACAAGAACCCATTATTTGAATGAAATAAAAGCTATGGGACGGAGATATAAATGGATCCTTTTATCCACGATCGGATTATATTTATTTGATACACTGTTGTCAATATGAATGTTGAGAAAAGAATACAAAAGAAAAAACAATTTATAAATCTAACTAACAATTCCAATTTCAATCAATTAGACAATTAGAATTATAAGAAAAAAAAAAAAAAAAAAAACTAAGGACTTGTGTTGGATTGGCACTATATATAATATTTCTATACAACACAACATTGATACAATATTGGTGGAAAAAAAAATTAAGTAAAAAAATGAGGTTTATTCACTAAAATAAGCAAGTGAAATCCTTTGTGTTTTTTTATTTGTTCCTTAACTCATTGACAGTAATCTCAAAATTTTATATTTATAGACCCGATTACTTCATTTATTTATTCACTTAATCTTTTTCTATCTATTTTATATATATCAATAAAATTTATATCAATAAAATATAAATAGATTTTTGTCGTTATAAAAGACACTCTTTTATAGTAACAATAATAAATTTAGTATGATATAAATAGAACAAAAGAGGAAATAGCAAAGAAACAAAAAGGTTATACAAGGCTATATACAAATCATCCACATTTTTTTTATTTCATTAATTGAATTTTATTTGTTGATTAGGGCGAAGTTCCGTAAAAACCCCCGCCCTTTTTGAAATATCATGAACAGTTCCTGTAGGTTGAGCACCTTTTTCAAGGAAATATAGAATAGCAGGAACATTTAAATAGATTTGATTCTTTATCGGGTCATAAAAACCCACTTTACGAAGATCTCTTCCCTCTCGTCGGGATCGAACATCAATTGCAACGATTCGATAAATGGCTCATTGGGATAGATGAACAATACTCCCCCCCCCTAGAAACGTATAAGAAGTTTTCTCCTCGTACGGCTCGAGAAAATTCTAAATTATGTCTATGTATAGAATCATAATATCAAATAGATCCATAAAATCATCAAATTCATTATATTATTGATTTTAGTTTAAATACTTTTTCTTAGTCTTCCCCCCCCCCCCAAAAAAAAAATTATTTGTATCCTCATAACTCAAGTTGAATAACTCTCAAATAACTCAAAAGAAACCTTTTAGGTATTAAATTTATTGAGTGGTCTCTAACCCTTTTTGTCTGTCTCCTTTCGAATCTATTTTGATTCTTAAATATGATCTGGTTGTTGAGACAATTGAAAACGGTATTTCCTTGTTCCAGGATCTTTATCTTTGCCTTGAATCATTGGGTTTAGACATTACTTCGGTGATCTTTAAATCGTTTCAAAACGGCAGCAACATACCATTTTTTGTGATTTCTTTCTATCAAAGAATCATATGAATGGTTGATTCCTACGTAATACACTTTACTTTTGATTTGATCAAAAGAGTTTTACCAATTCCAAACAAAATTAACTTTTAAATTTTATCGAATTGGATCCTTTAGATTTATATATCTAAAATATACTTACGAAGTTGTTCCAATTTATTGATCGATACTAACCTTAGATTCTTGCCCTTGAGAAATTAATCAATACGTTCTACTCGAGCTCCATCGTGTACTATTTACATGGCAACACTCTCAAAAATGAGGGTTCCAGTGGAACAGAACAAATGATGTCGAGCCAAGAGCACTTTCGTTCCTATATAATATAAAAAAGTGGTGGATGTAAGAATCCACAGCTGATCATGTCCTTCAAGTCGCACGTTGCTTTCTGCCACATCGTTTTAAACGAAGTTTTACCATAACATTCCTTCAGTTTGGAACCAGTATGTAATTGATTCAATTATGGAATCGTGAATAATCATCGGTTCGGTCGGTACATAATAATCTATACTTTTTTCTTCTATATGAAGAATGGATAATGTATGACGAAGTCTCAACAAGAATTCAATCAATTTAACCCCATTGTTTATAATTTTTTTTTTATTATAACTAACATAACATGAATAAATAAACACGAATAAACAAGTTATTTTGAATCTCTATCTTCAAGTAACGTGATAGGATAAATTCAACAATTTCACACTTCTTAGAGTACTAAGAACTCATAAGAAATCATTAAAAAGATTTAATTGATTGAATAGTTTCCTACCCTATATCATTATTTGCATAAGGTTTTACAGTAAGTACCATTCGCTTTTTATCATCATTAAGAGAAAGATAAATCCATATTGGATTAAACCATCAATGATTAATAAAAAAAAAGACTGATGTAAGGAAAGATTGAAGATTTAGGTTGTTATTTTTTCGTATTTCATATTGTAAAATCAGTAATATTTAACAAATAAAAATTTCGTTTCATATGCGTGTTATTTGAACTCGATTAAATTTGTGAAAAAGATATGATTAATAATAATAAAAAAAAAAAAAAAAAGAAATAAGAATCACATTCTATAACAATATTATACTCTTAAACGGAAGACTGGTCGAAAAGACAATCTTTATTTTGATATATTTTATTATGATATAGATTATGATATAGATATATATTTTATTTTTTATTATAGATTAATAAAATTATAGATTAATAAAATGATCGTGGGTCAGGTATGTTCTGGGACGGAAGGATTCGAACCTCCGAATAGCGGGACCAAAACCCGTTGCCTTACCACTTGGCCACGCCCCATTTCTAGTCGACACTAATAAACACTAATATTGGTACTGGTTGTTCGTCAACTCAAGTCTAAATATCTATTATCTATAAAATAGATTACTAGAATTTTTATACATGTAGACGTAGAATTAAACAGAATTTATTGATCATTACATATAATTCAATTAAGATATTGTATGAAAGTATGGTTTATTCTATTCTCTTTTGATTTGAGAATTGAAGGATTTTTGATTGGGTGAGTTCAAATCAAAGAAAGTTTTTTGGTCTATCTTATTTTCTTTTTATTCATTTTTCTTTTCTATGTTTTTCTTTTCTATGAATAATAACATATTTATAATAATAAAATAATAAAAAACTCAATTTATTAATAACTCAATCAAAATAAATAAAATACAATTATCCTCAAGAACAAAATGTTTGTTATGCTTAATATATTTAGTTTGATCTGTATCTGTCTTAATTCTGCTCTTTATTCAAGTAGTTTTTTCGTCGCCAAATTGCCCGAGGCCTACGCTTTTTTAAATCCAATCGTAGATGTTATGCCAGTAATACCTCTGTTTTTTTTTCTCTTAGCCTTTGTTTGGCAAGCTGCTGTAAGTTTTCGATGATATCTTTAATTTAATAATGTCTAGACAAATTCATGATTTATTGAAAAAAAAAAAAATTCAAAGAAAAGAATTGATAAGATCAGATAAGTCTTACACCCTCAATTCAAATATTGAAATTCTTGTACAACCGCGAAAAATCTGGATCACCCCACTTTATTTCTTGGTGTCAAAATAAAAAATCAAAATAGTAGGGTATGCGGTATAAAAACGGAGAATCTATTCTCTTTTTTACTAAAAAAAATCTTGGAGATTATGTAATGCTTACTCTCAAACTATTTGTTTACACGGTAGTGATATTCTTTGTTTCTCTCTTTATTTTCGGATTCCTGTCTAATGATCCAGGACGTAATCCTGGACGTGAAGAATAAAAGATAAGGTTTTTGTTTTCCTTGCTTGATTTTTAAATGTTCTTAGTAGGATTTTATCTATTACACATTTTTAACTATTAAAAATAAAAAGAGCTCGCGAAAAATTCGAAAGAAAATACCAAGTCATCAACAAAAACGGAAAGAGAGGGATTCGAACCCTCGGTACGAAAAACTCGTACAACGGATTAGCAATCCGACGCTTTAGTCCACTCAGCCATCTCTCCTCCCAATTGAAAAAGGATAATACTATGTTACATTATAAAAAATAAGGATTGAAAGAGCCCTTCATAATATTTTTTTTTCATCCGAGAGTGCTTTTTAGTTCCACGGCCCGGCTAAGTACTGACCAGGCCGGGCCCGCCATTTATTGTTCCAACGAATCATAAATCATTTTTTTTTATTTGAAAACTAAAATACTTGCTTGTTATTACGATTGGAAAAAAAAAAAACTCTTTTGATTTCTATGATATAGAATCAAATGATATCGAATCAAAGTGTCGTTTCTTATCTTAATTTTTTATATTTATTCTTTATTTTCTTTATTCCTTTTATTTTAGTAAAGTAAATAAATAACAAAAAGGGAGCTGTGGATTCTTGCACAATACATTTTCATGTATGTTATGGCTTAAGTAGTTTTGTCGAGACGTCTAGGTCAAAAACCTCCGGCAAAAAAACACTTGTTATTTAGTTTTAGTTATTGAAATTTAATGAATTCTCTTTTCCGAATCTCATTGGGTTCTCTGATACAACACGTAAACGCTCTAATTTTCATGATTATTTTATGATCCTATCCTTTCTTTTTACTCTTTTAACTTTTTATTACGACCCATTTTCTTGTTCGACAAAAGGTTCATTTATATACAATAATCGGATTGTAGCGGGTATAGTTTAGTGGTAAAAGTGTGATTCGTTCTATAATCCTTTATATAGTTAAGGGGTCTTTCGGTTTGATTAATATTTCATTCCGACCAAAAACTTTATTTCTTAAAAGGATTTAATCCTTTACCTCTCAATGAAAAATTCGAGGAAGAATATACATTCTCGTGATTTGTATCCAAGAATCAATTCAAAATTGAAAAATTGGATTATGAGATTACGAAACATAATTTTTTTTTTTTAATTAGATCAATACTTCTAATTGAATAAGTATAAGTAAAGGATCCATGGATAAAGATAGAAAGTGGCTTTCTAATCGTAACTAAATCTTTAATTTGGAATTTGTATTACGGAAATTGAAGCAAAATGGCTATTAAACAATGACTTTGGTTTACTAGAGACATCGACAAATTTTTTTAGCTCGGTAGAAACAAAATGCTTTTCCTAAGGATTCTCTCACATAGAAATAGAGAACGAAGTAACTAGAAAGGTTGTTATAATATAATCCCCCTCTTTTCTATAGGGATCGTCTAGAAAGCGGGTTGTTCTGAATACATTCAGACAGAAAAGCTGACATAGATGTTATGGGTGGAATTTTTTTTTTTTTTTTTCGTTCATGTCTTAATATAGGAATTTATACATCTTCCATAAAGGAGCCGAATGAAACCAAAGTTTCACGTTCAGTTTTGAATTAGAGACGTTAAAAATGATGAATCAACGTCGACTATAACCCCTAGCCTTCCAAGCTAACGATGCGGGTTCGATTCCCGCTACCCGCTTTTACTTTATTTTTTTATTAAATTAATAAGAAATAAGAAAAAAATAGAATTAAATTTTTTGAGATTTTTATTATTTTATAAAAATTTTTATGAATATAATTAATGTAATGCATCAT